TTGATCCAATAGCGTTCCGTTAGATAGGAATAGATTTGATAAATACTGATAACTCTCGGATAGAGTATTTGAACGGAAAGATCCATTAGATAATGAACTATGGGTTCTGAACCATCTCTGGCGATGAATCAACAATTCAAAGTGCTTTTCTTTCGTATTCTTGATGAACCAGCGTTTATATATAGATGTAGGAGGATTTGTTTGGGAAGCAATAAGACCCTTTGACATCTCTTCATCTGCAAAGAATTCTCGACGTGAAAACACAGAGATAAAGGGCTGATCTTTGAATAGGGAAAAGAATTGATCCACAGGGTCCCAAATGAATTGGCTTGTTCCAAAAAAACCTTGTTCTTTGGAAGATTTATCTTGTGTCTGGTACTGCATGGTTCCACTCTGCAATAACTCCGAATCATTCTCTTGAAGCTCATCCTCTTTATGATAAATGATCCATTTTCCCCGAAATGACCCAGTCCAATAGGGAAATCCGAATTCAGTGGGACTTTCAATACAATCAAATAGATTGCCACAAGGGCGCCATATTCTAGGAGCCCAAACTATGTGATTGAATAAATTTTCCTCTATCTGTTGCGGATCGAGGGCCTCTTCACCTTCTTCAAACTCCGATTCGTATTTTTCATATAGAAATCTCTGATCAACGATAGAACAAGATCCATTTTGCATCATATCTAACTGATTCCTTGGTTCGGACCGAAGAAGTAATGTCACTCGATTATTATCAAACTGACTGCAATCTATGTCTGTCCGTGAGGATCCCGCCAGAGCGGGAGCGCTTTCTACTTCTAATAGTAATAATAGTAATAGGTTATGAACTAGATCAGAATCATTCTGAACGAATCCATAAGAAGTGATCCAATTTTTTTCATCGTGTCTGGATGAAGACCAAAGATCTTGAGCGACCGATCCGGCAGAACAACTCAAAAGATAAAGAATTATCGTTAATTTATTCATGCTCGTTCCAAGTTCAAAGTACCATTTGTACAAATAAGAATACCCTCCCTTACATGATTTCTTCTTCATATAGATAGATATAGGATCTATGGGGCAATTAATTAGAAGTACATTTTGTGCAACAGCCCTTCCTATCTGATAGAAAAGGATCCCATGATCCTGAACCGATCTTATCTGGGATCTAAAATCCCAAGTTTTTCTATGAAGAGCTGATCTAATTATATGAGTTTCTATAATGGATTTTTTCTGTGTAATACTAATTGATAAGGCCTCATTTATAAATGCTACAAGATCTCGCGCATTGGAACCTAAGGTTATGGACCCAAATACGTTAGTATGGAACAGCTTTTTTTCCAAGTGAAATCCCCTAGTATATGAAAGAATGAAAAAGTGCTTTCGTTGTTGTGGAAGAAGAAGCCTTCGTATCTTAATGCATGTATTTAATTGATTTGGAGCTATTAGAGCGGGATCCACTTTTTGGGGAATATGAGTCGAAGCAATAACAAGAATCTTTCCAGTGGAACATCTTTCACAATCCCTGGATAGATAGTTATCTAATAGACCGAGGGATAAGTAATTTGACTCATTCACATGCAGATCATGAATGTTTGGAATCCATATTATGCAAGGAGACATTGCTTTTGCTAATTCAAATTGAAGGGTGATATCAAATTGGTCTATTTTTGGCGTCATATATATAGTTAGTACATTCGTCATAGTTAGCAGCTCCATATCAATATCAAGGTCATCATCAATATCGTCACTATCATCAATATCGATATCATCAATAAGATAACCTTTAGGCTTGTCATTCAGGAACTTGTTTGGAAATACCGTAATGAAAGGAACATAGGAGTTTGTCGCTAAAGATTTGACCAAACAGGATCGTCCCGTTCCTATAGAACCTATAACTAAAATACCCTTAGAAGGGAATAGGGCTAAGCGGAGCGAAAAGGGTTTTCCATTAGGAGATGGGGAATGAAAACTATTAGCCCCACACGAGGTTTGTGAATAAGTGATTGTCTGATAATGAGCAAGGAATATCCGTCTTTCTGCTAAACAGGATCTATTGAATTCATAATTCATTAAATCCTTTTGATGAATGTCAACTAAGTATCGTAAGGAAATTGATCCCGGTTGTCCAATCATTTGATAACCAGAGTCATTCTTTGAGAAATGATCACTATGAGTCAGACTCAATAGAATTTGATCAATCCTTTTTTCTGTCGTTAAGGTGGAGAACTGAACCAAGAATTCTCTTTCTTCATCATCAATCGAATCACTGTTTGCAACCCATAATTCTATTTTCTCATTAATCCAATCACTGTTCTCTTTTTTTCTTTTTCTTATCAATGAATAGATTTCTTTACTTGTACGACTTAAATGTCTCGTATTTCTCGAAAAAAAGATTGGATTAATGGGATTTGGTATGATACTTACAATATCGATGAGATTGATCTTCCAATAATTCTTCTTAGAACGTATTGATTTGACCCCATAAGTGGGACCACCACCCAATAGCATGTTGCCA